GTCGTCATTCAATTGAAAGAATCTCCGTTCCAGAACCGTACGTGAGATTTTCACCTCATACGGCTCCTCCCTTATGTACATAATGAGAATAATACATAGAATCAAAAAAGATTCAACGATGAAAATATTCTCATTATGAACTCAGCAGGGCTAGTGTTTTTACAAGAAATCTCTAGCCAACCTTCCTGCAAGAGATTCTTTCTTAACATCAAGCCTATTGGGACTAGATAGAAATGATAAGATAACTCCAACAATTTCTTTGTTTTTAACGCCTCCTAATTTCCAGGAATTAGTCACTTCAATAGCCTTCGATGGTTATACGGGTATCCAAAGGACGAACGAGATGGATGTTTGTTGTCCCAACCATTCTTTTAGTCCCAAGCCCGCTAAGGAAAGGGCTGACTTAGAACAAAGTTTTCGTATTGTTGATTCCTAGGTGTAGCGCTTCTTCCCCTATGCTGCCTATTAGCGCTAGTAGAGTAGGATTGACCCGTAATACAGAACCTCTAGGCGTAACCTTTCGCTTAATACTAGAATCGATAATTGAAACATAGCATCTGAGGTTGCATTAATCGAGGATACACGACAGAAGGAATTGTTCTATTTCCAAACTTCACCTTCAAAAAGCGCAGATTTTTTTTTCTCGAATCACGTGTTTTTCTCCTCGTAAGACTGTAAGACTGAGAGAAATAAATAAAAATAAAAAAAAATCAAATCGCACCATCTCTGTAATAGGTAAATGCCTCTTTTTCTCCTGAAGTTGTCGGAATTACTCGTAATAAGATATTGGCTACAATTGAAAAGGTCTTATCAATAAAATTTCCATTTATCCGTGATCTAGGCATAGGTAGCAATCCATTCTAGAATTCTTTTCATTACCTCTCATGGGAAAAAGATCCCACAAAGAAAAGAATTGTATAGTACGAAATAACATAAAAACTGATTTTTTTTTAAGAAAAAAACAAAAGATATGAATCCTCTATTCCAATTGTTCCTTTTTGACAGGAATCGAGAAGAAATAAGAAATATTTCAACGCGATTCGATTTCATACTAATGTAGTAGTATAGGAACTATTCCGATTTCGGTGAAGTTACAAATTAGAAGAACTCGAGAAATTTTGATTGAATCATGATACAAATTACAAAGAAGAAAAAAGATCGAATAATCATTCTATGATGAAAATAGAATAACTGCCAATTTTGTGTACATAACGGGTATACACTATACAATCGAATCTAAATTTTTTATGAATTTCTATTCTAATGGAGGGGTAGGTATTTGTTGTTGAGAACTCCAAAACCGAAAGGGAATTTTTAAAATTTTCTGGTATGGAATCAGAGTCTATATAATTACAATTATGATTTAAGAGTATCCATTAACTATAGTCTAAAAGATATAGACCATCAATCAGTTGATTCGTTCTAATTCATTGAATTAATCCGTTCTAAAAATAGAAAAATATCAGAAAAAAAAGGGAACGTTGTTTTTGCAAACATGAATTGCCTTTTTTTTAACAATTTTTCGTAAAAATTGTATCTTTATCCCGGAGCCTCGAAGGAAAGAAAAATGGTTCTTTGCTTTGACTTTGATGAAAAATTTTCAGTTAAAATGGATTGGGCGTACCTATCCAATAATGGAATATGGATTATGACTGACTCGCTATTCACTCGGTTTTGGGGTCATAATCATTATGTAGGAGAGATGGCCGAGTGGTTCAAGGCGTAGCATTGGAACTGCTATGTAGGCTTTTGTTTACCGAGGGTTCGAATCCCTCTCTTTCCGGACCTTCGCTTAATTCACCAATTTTACTAACAACAAACAAGGGCTCAAATAGCAATGGATACCATTATTCCAAGAGCTAGACCCTTCTTTGATCTAAAGATATAGATTCTCAATTCCTAATTGCTGTGACGCGTAAAATAGAATACTAAAAAATAATAATAATCAAAATACTGGAAAGAAAAGAGTAGACAAGGAATGAAAATGGATCCTTGGTCTATGATACAAAAATGGGGGAAATCTAGATAAAACTCGGATTTCTCTTACTTAACCTTGGGTTAATTTACTTCGCCTAAAGGGAAGAAAATTTTTCGAACCCTTGGTTTTAGTCTGAGGTTTAAGTCTGACGAGAATAATATTCTACGACGAGCAATTCATTTATTTTCAAACCGACCCATTTACTATCTATTATTTGATTGACTAATCCTTTATATTGGAATGGCTGAAGGGTCAAATGATTTGGTAATTCCTCATGAGGGGATGAATCAAGAGAAATTTGAATCAGAGCTCTGGATTTTTGTTCATCCTTTGCCGTAATAATATCTCGGGGTTTGCAGCGATAACTCGGTATATCTACTATACGACCATTAACTAAAATATGTCGATGGTTAACTAATTGACGGGCTGCGGGAATAGTGGAAGCCATACCCAATCGAAAAAGGATGTTATCCAAACGCATTTCAAGTAATTGTAGTAAAACTTGACCTGTTGACCCCTTGG